TCTAGTATATTGGTCAGTCAATCTTCTTATTCAAATCAGAATTTGAATAAGATATATGTTTATGACGTGTTATTAAATATTTATGACGTGTTATTAAATAAAAAACAGGAGAAACAATTCTATTCTACAGTAGATTTTATTCAACAATTGACCAAAAGAAAATATTATTTTAATACATAATAAATTGCATGAACTTAGATCAATCAAATAATGATATTTTTATGCAATAAAAGAATTCGCACTAATTTATTTGCCCAAATAGATTGTATTGGTTTGGAATAATCATAAATAAAATGGAAGGGAGAAAATAATTTACAAAAACGGGATTTGGATTGATTCTCAAATCCAATTGCATCTAATGGTTTACGTTATGGAAGAAAGACATGTATATGTGATATTAGATATTGACTAGTTATATATGAACTAAAGATCTATTTCATTTTCCCTACTACTGTGTGTGGGTTCCACTAGAAGTCCTTTCGTATCATTGTGGATGTGAATTGGCTGAATAAAGAGATGAAAGCAAGAAAAGATGGAAGAATTGAAATAGCAGTTTGGAACCCATAAATGGAAGAACGAAAGTTCTATGGATTGACAAAAACTCTGTGGATAGAAACGAAAAAAGAGATATCGAAGTAGTAGTAGTTCTGATCATTTAATAATATTCTCACTTAAATTCCAAGTTCTTAGTTACTTCGACTGGATGAATCCTATCGATGGAATAATTAAGTCATAATTCATTGGTTGATTGTATCATTAACCATTTCTTTTTGTTGGTACGAGGAACTTATCATGAATCCACTGATTTCTGCTGCTTCCGTTATTGCTGCTGGATTGGCTGTAGGGCTTGCGTCTATTGGGCCTGGAGTTGGTCAAGGGACCGCTGCGGGTCAAGCCGTAGAAGGTATCGCGAGACAACCCGAGGCAGAAGGAAAAATACGCGGTACTCTATTGCTTAGTCTAGCTTTTATGGAAGCTTTAACGATTTATGGATTGGTTGTAGCATTAGCACTTTTATTTGCGAATCCTTTTGTTTAATCTTCGAAATAAGAAAAATACATATTTTTCCTATTTTATTGTCTTGGACTTGTCGTTTGCTTTTTCAAATTAGATCAAAATTTCACTCCTACAATTTCTTATTTGTTGAGAAAATAAGCTACGGGAAGGGGTGATTTGCAGATGAGGAATTAGCATACCGACTCTTTTTCATCCTTCCCCTTCGTAGTCCAAGGGAAACTCTTTTTATGAGGTGTTGCAACAATCAAGGAGTAGTTTATACTTTATAACTATAAAATCAAATATTTTTTGACTCGATTTCAAAAAAAGAAAAGAATAAATAAAAAAGAGGGGCAAAGTGATAGAAAAAGAACTCTGGTCGATTTTTTAGTCTATCTATAAGAGGAGATTCTATGAAAAATGTAACCGATTCTTTCGTTTCTTTGGGCCACTGGCCACCTGCCGGGAGTTTCGGATTTAATACCGATATTTTAGCAACAAATCCAATAAATCTAAGTGTAGTAATTGGTGTATTGATCTTTTTTAGAAAGGGAGTGTGTGTGAGTTGTTTATTTCAAGAATAGGCTGGACCCAACCAGCTGTACCCCTTTTCCGTTATAATTAGGAAAGAAAGGTACATGATCTCGCGAATTACTTCTTAAGAAATTATATGTAAGAACCACAGCATTTCGTGATTAATTGGCAAATCCACTTTGATTCTCTAGCAACCAATAATGTGGGGCTCTTAAGATGGTTAAAGCAAACCGTTTGAAGTCTAGACGCAGCATGGTACTCTTTCTACCACTATGTTAATATAGAGATGGTTTTAAATTAAAATCAATATTTTCTCGATATAGAACACTCATCTCGATAAAATGATTTGAACTGCTTATTTTATTCTAATTCTAAAAAAAGGGCATTTTCCCTCTTTTATCCAATGCTGAATCGACGACCTATGCCTTATGTATAAGTAAGAAGAATTTTTTGGATTTGAAAAAAAAAAGAAACAACTTTGCTGACAATTACATATTTTTTTGTCAGAAGAGTCCTCCAAGTATTTTGGTTTTGCATTAGATTCGTTTTTTTATTTTTTTTGACTATGCTATGAAAAAAATAAAGAAGAGAGGATAGGCTCATTACATTCATAAAAAAAAGCTATGAGAATTTACCCGAAGTAATTGAGCGTGAGAGCCAAATGAATCGAAAGATTCATGTTTGGTTCGGGAAGGGATTATGGAAGTTTTAAAATGAACGGAAAGATAATCTACTTTCATTAAGTGATTTATTAGATAATCGAAAACAGAGGATCTTGAATACTATTCGAAATTCAGAAGAACTGCGTGGGGGGGCCATTGAACAGCTGGAAAAAGCCCGGGCCCGCTTACGGAAAGTGGAAACGGAAGCAGATGAGTTTCGGGTGAATGGATACTCTGAGATAGAGCGAGAAAAATTGAATTTGATTAATTCAACTTATAAGACTTTGGAACAATTAGAAAATTATAAA